AATTTCTATTCTGTTTACTGAATCACATGAAATTTTATCCAACTCCATATTTGGAATGAAATGTATGAACTACGTTTGAACGGAGGAATAAAGAGAATTTTCTACTTAAATTGGAAGTTGCAACAGATCAAAATGGAAAGGAATTGATAAAACAGTCTTAGAAACAGAATTCTGTCACTTAGACTTATTAAAGTTAAAGTCATAAGGTTTTGTATATAATAGCAAAACAAAAAGGATTTCAATTATACCATTAATATGATATTACATATTCGAATTTGAGAAAAATAAAAGGATTCGGTATTTGGGAGATAAATACAAAGACAGAAAAATCAGAAACAACATAGGATCCATTTTTTTAGCACTTAACCGTCTTTATGTTAGAGATTTCGTTATTCAAAAAAAAAAACGATTCGCAGAGAAGAGAAATATTTCTACTTTATACTTTACTGATTTTTGAATAGAATATGATTTGAAGTGTATAAGAAGGGTTGCACTTATTAAACACGTATGCGGATAGCTATAATATCCGACTTCTCTTTTATTGCTGGTTCTATTCGGGACAGTCCGGGTCGTGTTCTATCAAAAGAGAATTTCTATTTAATGCAAAATTGAAGTGAAGTAGGATAATTTTATGATAATTACCTATAGACAATATATCTAAATAATAGATATCTGTGTAACAATTTATGTTCTGGGGTTTACATATACTGATATGTTTTGTTATAATTGAAATTGAGAAGGATTTTTTGATTGAAAAAATAAATACTGATTAGTTCTGTCTCAATTTGTATTTTCTTATGTCATTAGGAAAACACAATTTGCGATTCAAATCCCAGAATCGTCATTAATTCGAACTAAGCAGTCAATAGTTAATGGTTCAAGTTTGTCGGCTGAAAATCCACATTTGATTTCTCAATAGAAAAGCCAGAGAATGTTTTTAGCATTGTGGATTTTCCAATACTATACAATCAATCGAAGGGATGGATAAAATCCAAAAAGGGTGTTTCTTTTAGGAAAAGGATTAAGGAAAACAGGAGTCAAAATCCAAGTACAATAAAACTTCAGCAATCTGGGAAAATTTTCATCTATTTTGTATTATTTTGGCGGCATGGCCGAGTGGTAAGGCGGGGGACTGCAAATCCTTTTTCCCCAGTTCAAATCCGGGTGTCGCCTGATCAACAAAAAAACTCGAAATCTCTTCTTCTCTTCGGTTCCGCTTATAGAACTTGCAGAATTCTTCCCCGTTAGAAGCAGAGGAAACAGATAGAAGCAGAGGAAACAGACTGTTAATGCTTTGTTGATTCTAAGCATGTGGTCTGAGGGTTTTCTAAACAAAAAAGAGTGTGAATGCTCGTTCGCATCTAGGATTCAAGGAAATATTCGAATCTACTGGTAGAGGGTCTATCAAGACTTCACGATTCCCTTCTATTACTAAGGGAGTGTCTAATGACTGGATCTTGAATCAGATTGTAGAGCCTGAATAGGAAATCTGATTCAATTAAGAGTTTTGGAAGGAGTATACGACGGACTCGCGAGAATCTCCGAGTGCTCAGGTATCCAACCAATATTAGATTGGATTGATAATTGACTTTTATAGAAAAAGGGGCAAACAGAAAGAATTTCTTTGCGGCAACCCCTAGACAAGCCCCCTCTTTCAGAGCGATAATGGGGAAGGGGGGTACCGGATCAAATGGGGAAATAGAGGTCTGTAATAGATAGAGATTTCTGGTTTTTCGTGATTTCTCCCTTGTCTGTTTTTACTTACTAAGGTCAACAAAACAAAAAAAGAATAGGCCTTATTATTTTATTCTTATTCCTACATGTTCCCATTCCCTTCGGATCTTACTACGTATTTTGCTTGTGTTTAATCTTTCCCGATTCGAAATCATAATCGATTTATTGGATTGGTTTCTCGATAGTGTTCGGTCAGAATCCCTTTTTGACTCTGCGCCATGGATTCCACTATTATTAGGGAGGAATAATGGAAAAATTCCTTCGTATTTATAGAGATAGGGGACATAATTCACATGGATATAGTAAGTCTCGCTTGGGCTGCTTTAATGGTAGTCTTTACATTTTCCCTTTCACTCGTAGTGTGGGGAAGAAGTGGGCTCTAGAAGTACTACTAATTGAGTTGAGGAATCAAACCGTATCAATTGTTTTATAGATCGTTCTGCAACGCGTTTTGAACTATTTAAAATCAAAATCTCTGAATTTCGAATCCCATTGGACTCCAATGGAGTTATCTATGATATGAATCATACTCTTTCTCTCAAAGAGATATTTCAGTGATTCCCGTGTTTGTATTTCGAAAAGAAAGGGATTCCGATGATTGGAAATTTCTTCTAACCTAAAATTCTTCCGAAATTTTCTATTTCAATCAATGGAATGAGCTCTTACTATCTTTATAGATAGATACTGAGAAAGACTAGACTTTTTTTTATTTCTTTCCCTCTTTATTGTTCAAAGAAGAAGACGTTTTGGTAAGTGTATACGCACT